TTATTATATAAAAATTCGGGAGATTTTTAAAAGTGTCCCGTAAATGACTATTTTTGTGGCGGGGGTGTTTTGGCATTTGAAATTAATTTCTGAGAAAATAAGTAAAATTACGGGTTCTAAAAATTGTGTTTGCTATTTTTATAGTAATTATTTTTACGGGCGTGAAATTCGGAGGGGGAGGATGAGTGTGGAGGCAGTTCTATGAAATTTTGGGAGTGGTTGGAATATTATATTTTTGTCGCATGTTTTTTTGTAAATTTTTTAAAAATCAGGTGCTGAGAGGGTGTTTACTGCGGTAAATTTATAATAATGGAAAAGTGAAGATTTGTGGTCGGAAAAAAAGTATGTCTAACAAGCATAAAGAATATATCCGCGTATAGGGAATGTGCTAGGCCAAGAATATAGCTCCACCCGGACTAGATGGTCTACCCCGGTGAGGGGAACGGTAACGAGCATATATGGGTGTCAGGTGAAAGGTAGAGATAAAAAGGACAACCAGGGGTGGAGCGAGCATACGTGATAAGAACATGAGGGTGAATGTACCAATATAAAGGGTGCGACCAAATGCCTCTTAAAGAGCAAGTAGGGCGGGGTGGTTCCGGACCATTGAGATGATCTTGAGAGTGTAACCAGCGGCCTTGGAAAGAACACTAAGGGAGGAGTTACAGTATATGGACGTGAGAAGCGGGACTGTATGCTTTCAGTGGAAGGATAGAGGGTTTCACGGGCTGGGTTACATCATGGGACACCATTCGGAACAGGATAGTCATGGTTACTAATAAGGGATAGCCGAAGATAACATGGAACGTTTGGGTAATGCGGAGGTAAATTTCATGTATTCATACCACTTTTTTATACAAATAATTATAGTATAATTCCCGTTTATTAGGCGTGAGGCAAATCATTAATGTATAATTATACATAGTGAAATAAAGACTATAAGCTAAGAGATACATTATAGTCGGAATTGGGATTAAACATGCGGGGGGGGTAGGGGGGGGGTCCTAGGAGGATTGTTTATTTTTTGGCAAAGAGTAGTTTAAGTAAAATGCTGGCTTTGGGGGCTAGAGATGGGTAGTCCTTCTTTGATGCTCTAGGGGTGAGTCCAGCTTTGTCTTACAAGGACAACGCTTTAAAAGTAGATAAGCTACTAGAGCATGTATTGGTGATTGAGATTTTGTTTTCTAGTCATCCGAGTAGGGGGTTTATTATGAAAAATGAAAAGTATAGAATAGCAGTTACTTGGCCAATGGTGGGGAATGGGGGTTCTACTGGTTTAGTGGCTGCTCATGTAATCGTGATAAATGTGGCTACTAGGGTTCAAAATATGAGTTGTGTTAATGGGCGGAAGGTTATAGACCGCACATGTGAGGTGTGTGTAAATGGTATTGTTATTAGGATGGCTACGGATAGGATAAGGGCTACAGTCCCGCCAAGCTTGTTTGGGATTGATCGTAGAATGCCATAGGCGAATAGGAAGTATCATTCTGGTTTAATGTGTTGTGGTGTTACTAGTGGGTTTGCTTTAGAGAAGTTTTCTGGGTCATTAAAGATGTTTGGGGTGAAGGATATAATGGTGAATAGTGCAGTTAGTATAATGGTTAGTATTAGTATGTCTTTGTAAGGGTGGTACGGGTGGAATGGGATTTTGTCAATGTCTGAGTTTGTTCCTAGTGGGTTGCTAGAGCCTTCTGTATGTAGTAGTATAATGTGGATTGAAGATATTGAGATAATGGTAAAGGGGAGGATAAAGTGGAGGGCAAAGAATCGAGTTAGGGTTGGGTCATTGATTGAGAATCCACCCCAAAGTCAGGTTGTTAGTATTGTGCCAATATATGGTATAGCTGTTAGTAGGTTTGTAATTACAGTTGCTGCCCAGAAGGATATTTGTCCTCATGGTAGAACATAGCCAAAGAAAGCTGTTGCTATAAGGATGATTAGTAGAGTTGTTCCTGATAATCACACGTTTTTATTTAGGTAGGACCCATAGTATAGTCCTCGTGCAATGTGAATATAGATGCAGATAAAGAACATAGATGCGCCAATTGCGTGTAGGTTTTGTATTATTCATCCGTATGGGACGTCTCGTATAATGTGTACAATTGATGAAAAGGCCATATTGATATTGGCTGTGTAGTGAATTGCTAAGAAGAACCCGGTTGTGACTTGTAGGGTTAGGCAGGTTAATAGTATAGATCCGAAGTTTCATCAGGTTGAGATGTTTGATCCTACAGGTAATAGGTTAAATAGTAAAAGTATGTGTTGGTTTGACATTTTTGTAGTTGATTTACAACAGTGGTTTTTCGGGCCGCAAGTCTCGGTTGAGCAAAAATTATGGTTATAATAAATTATTTTTTTGGTTTTGTTTTGGTGTTTTTGGTATTAAGTATTTTTGTTTTAAGTGTGGTTTCTGTGCCGTATCAGGGAGTTATTGCTTTAATGGGGGTTTCTTTTTTTTGTTGTGTTTTTATGGTTGCTTTGGGTCGTACGTTTTCAGCTTTAGTAATGTATATTGTATACTTAGGCGGTTTGGTTGTTGTTTTTGGGTATTGTGTAAGCGTAGAAAAGGGCGGTGTTGTATTTAAAGTTGTCGGGGTCAAGTATATTGTTATTTTTGTATTTGTATTATTTGTTGTTTTGTACTTGTTAGGGGGAGTTGGTGGGTCATTAGTTTATACTAATTGAGAGGATTTGGTTTGTTTAGAGATAAACGGGGGTAGCGTTTTTTACTTTAATGGTGGAGTAGGTTTAATTGTATGTTCTTGAGGGTTGTTGGTTGTATTATTTTCTATTTTGGTAATTTTGAGTTGGTCTCGATTGGGGGGTTTACGGCCTTTTAGATAAAACTATAAGTAGGATTAGAATCATGCTGGTAGTGAATGTAGTTAAATAGTTTTTGATTGTGTTTTTTTGTTGTGTTGTAAGGTGAATAGTCGGAGTTAGTGTGTTTGAAAGGCCTTTTGGTCCTCAGTTTTCTATAGCCCATAAGTCTATTAGTTCCGTCGATATTTGTTGACTTATTTTTAGAGTAGTTGCTGTAACGGATCGGTGGGGGATGTTGAAGAAAGCTAGTTGATTGAACATTAAGCTTTGTTTGTTAAGCTTTTTAGGTTTAAGGTGGCGGGTTGTGTGGAGGGTGTCTTTTGATAATAAGATTCCAGCTATGGTGGCAATTAGAGCTATGAGTTTAATTGATTTGGGTATTGTGGTTATTGTTGTGGTTTGTAGTGTTGAGGCTTTTGTTAGTGTTCCTACTAGGATTGATGCTAGTACTAGTCGGATTAGTGGGCTGATAGTGGTTTTTGTTTCGTTGTGGGTGTTATGGTGGGTTCGTGGGTACCCGGTTATTGTGATTAGTATGATTTTTGTGCTATAGCAGGCAGACAGGGTGGTTGCAATAACTGTAATTAGGATTACTCATGAGTTGGTGCGTGAGTTAATTAGTGTTTCGATGATAGTGTCTTTTGAGTAAAATCCTGATAGAAATGGTATTCCTATTAGTGAGAAGTTAGCGATGGTTATAAATGATGATGTTATTGGTATGGTCTTTAATAGTCCACCTATTATTCGAATATCTTGTTCGTTGTTTAAGTTGTGGATGTAGGAGCCTGAGCATAGAAATAGTGCGGCTTTAAAAAATGAGTGAGTGATTATGTGTAGGAATGCTAGGGTTGGTTGGTTTAGCCCCACTATTGTTATTATTAGGCCTAGCTGGCTTGTGGTAGACAGTGCAATAATTTTTTTGATGTCTGAGTGGGTTGTTGCTGCTGCAGCGGCAAACACTGTTGTTGTTGCTCCAAGTAATAGACATAGTGTTATTATGGTGTTGTTGTTGTGTATGATTGGGTGTAGTCGAATTAGTAGGAATACCCCGGCTACTACCATAGTGCTGGAGTGTAGTAAGGCTGAAACTGGTGTTGGCCCTTCTATGGCTGAGGGGAGTCACGGGTGTAGGCTGAATTGTGCGGATTTTCCAGTGGCTGCTGCTAGTAGGCCCATTATTGGGATGATGTTGGTTGTTTCGTGTTGGGCTATAAGTTCTTGTATGTTGATTGATGATGATGTTATTAATCAGGCAGTTGTTATAATAAGGCCAATGTCCCCGATTCGATTATAAATAATAGCTTGTAGGGCTGCCGTATTAGCATCTTGGCGTCCGTGCCATCATCCAATAAGTAGGAAGGATATAATTCCTACTCCTTCTCAGCCAATGAACAGCTGGTATATATTGTTTGCTGTGATAATTACTAATATTGTGATTAGGAATACTAGTAAGTATTTTGTAAATTTGTGGTGGTGTGGATCTGTGGCTATGTATCAAGTAGAAAATTCAATGATCGACCATGTAATGAATAGAGCGATGGGGATGAATAGGATTGATGGTGTATCTAGTGTAATGGAGATGTTGATGTTTTCTGTTGGTGCAGTAATTCGTGGTATTAGTGATAGTGTTAGTTCATTGTTATTTAGTAGGGGGTTGATTGGGATTAAACTGATTAGAAAAAGTAGTATTAGACTTTTTTTGGCATTATGTGGTTGAAAGATGGATATAGTGAGAGATAAAAAGATAGTTAGAGTGATTGTTGGGGTAATTCAGTTCATTTCTACTACTTGGATTTGCACCAAGGAGTGTGGTGCCTAAGACCAATGGAATGCTATTATCCTTTAGTAGAGGGGGCTGGTAGTTAGTTCCAGGTTAAAGAGTTAGCAGGTCTTATGGCACCCTCGGTGTATGAGGGTTGTTCCTAAATTCAGGGTCACAGCTTGATATTTTTTTTAAATTACATACACTTTAAATAACTAATTCTGGTTTGAGTGAGATCAGTATTAGTGGGATGGTGTGTAGTATTATAAGGAGGTGTTCTCGTGTATGTGTCGGGTGTATTGTAGTGTTTAATAGGGGTGTGTTTATTTGTGTTGATAGGAATATATGGAGGGAGTATGATGCTGTAATGAGTATAGATAGTCCAAATATAATGAGGGTTGTTGGGCACCAGTTGAAAAGTGAGGATGCAATTAATAGCTCTCCTGTAAAGTTTATGGTGGGTGGGGTTGCAATGTTTATTAGGTTGATTAGGAGCCACCAGGTTGTGAGTATTGGTAGGATGTTATGAAATCCCCGTGTAAGGGCTATGATTCGGGTTTTAGTTCGTTCGTAGGTGGCGTTAGCTAGGCAGAATAGTGCGGAGGAAGTAAATCCGTGGGCGATTATTAGGGCTATGGCCCCGGATAGGCTTCATTGTGTTTGGATTATAATTGCGGCAATAACTAGTCCCATGTGGCTGATAGATGAATATGCGATGAGGGATTTTAGGTCCGTTTGTTGAAGGCAGATTAGGTTGGCTAATGTTGCCCCTCAGAGGGCGAGAATGATAAATGGTAGGAATAGGTCTGTTTTTATTGTTGGTAGGACTTGTATTATTCGAATAATGCCGTATCCTCCTAGTTTAAGCAGGATTGCGGCTAGTACTATGGAGCCTGCGATTGGAGCCTCTACATGAGCTTTTGGTAGTCATAGATGAAGGCCGTAGACTGGTATTTTTGCTAAAAATGCCCCCAAACAGGCTGCTCATAGTATAAGTTCTGTTCAGGGGCTAGTTGGCTGTATTATTTGTATAAATAGGGTTGGAGTTTTTGTTGTATTATTAAGGAATATAATGGCTATTAATAGGGGTATTGAGGTTGTTAGTGTGTATAGTATAAAGTAAGTACCTGCGGTTAAGCGCTCAGCTTGTTGTCCTCATCGTGTAATAATAACTAAGGTTGGAATTAGGGTAGCTTCAAATATAATATATATTAGAGTCAGATTAGAAGCTATAAATGTTAGTGAGATAAAAAGCTGTAGTAGGATAAGGGTTACTAGTAGTGTTCGTTGTCGTTGTGTGGGTTCTTTAGTTATTGCATATTGGCTGGCTATTACAGTTATTGGTAAAAGTCAGTATGAAAGTGATAGTAGAGGGGCTGATGTGTGGTCAAGGTGAAGGTGTGTGTTAGAGTTTGGTTCTAGTAAGCTTAGGCTGAGTAGGGCGATTATAAATGAGCATGCCGTTGTTGTTTGGTAAAGTATTTTGGGTTTTAATAGTATAACTGTTGGAATGAGTATTGTGGTGGCACAGATGATTTTTATCATTATAAGAGATTTAAGTTTTTTAGAAAGTCGCTTCCATGGGTTCGTGTGATTGCGACTACTAAGCTTAGGCCCACAGCTGCCCCGCATACCGAAATTGTTAGTAGGATAATTGGCATAGGAATTTGTGATATGGTTAGTGAGGTGGAGGTGAATATAACTAGTATTGTGAACACAATGAGTATCATTGTTTCTACACATATTAGAGCTAGTATAAGGTGTTTGTGCTGTAATGATATGGTAGTGATAGTCATTATGAATATTAAGTATAATACGGTTTTTGTTAGTTCCATTGTTGTGGCTTATCGAATAAGTTCTTTTGAGTCGAAATCAAATGTCTAATAGACTACCACAACACTCTGTTCATTCTAATCCGCCCTGTAATCATTCATATAATAGGCCTAATGTAAGAATTGTTAGTAGTGTTATGATTAGTGTAATAGTCGTATTTGGCGGGTTTGTATTTATGCTTCAAGGGGTTGGAAGTAGGAGTACGATTTCTAGATCAAATAGAATAAATAGAATAGCAACTAGGAAGAATTGAATAGAAATAGGGGATCGGGCATTTCCAAGTGGGTCAAAGCCGCATTCATAGGGTGATAGTTTGTTAATGTCGGGTTTTGTAATAATATGGGTATTAATTATGTATAATGCTGTTGATGTTATTATGGCTATAGTGATAAGAGTGATGAGGTTCATTATTTCTTCCCGGGGGGGGCTTAATGATTGGAAGGCATTTGTACTGCTATACTAAAGAAATAGGATCCTCATCAATAGACTGAGATATATAAGAATAATCATACAACATCAACAAAGTGTCAGTATCAGATAGCGGCCTCATAGCCAAAATGGTGGGTAGTTGTAAAGTGGTGCTTGATAAGACGGATTGCGCAGATTGTTAGAAAGGCGGTTCCAATTATTACATGGAGTCCGTGAAATCCTGTGGCTACAAAGAATAGTGAGCCGTATACACTGTCTGAGATAGTAAATGGGGTTTCTATGTATTCTGATGCTTGTAGGGCTGTAAAGTAGGCTCCAAGGGCGATAGTGGTTATAAGGGCGTAAGTTGATTCTTTTTTGTTTCCTTTTATTATGGTGTGGTGTGATCATGTAATTGTTGCTCCTGATGATAGTAGAACTGCCGTGTTTAATAGAGGTACTTCTGTGGGATTAAGTGGGATGATTCCTGTTGGTGGTCATTCTGCTCCTAGCTCTGGGGTGGGGACTAGGCTTACATGGTATAGGGCTCAGAAGAACCCAAGGAAGAAGAAAACTTCTGATGTGATAAATAGGATTATACCATATCGTATGTTTTTTTGTACGCCTTTTGTGTGGTGTCCTTGATATGTACTTTCTCGTACTACATCTCGTCATCATTGAAATATAGTTAGTAGTAGGGTTAGTAACCCTATTTTTAGTACTATTGTAGTATTTGTATGAAATCATAGTGCTAATCCTGATGCTAGAAGTATAGAGCCCATGGCTCCTGTCAGGGGTCATGGGCTGGGGTCTACTAGGTGGTATTGATGTAGTTGGTGGGTCATTATGTATTTTCTTGTAGGTAGAGGACAACTAGTAGTACAAATACGTAGGCTTGGATACAAGCTACTGCTAGTTCTAGGATAGAGAGTAGTGCTAGTAGTAGTCATGTTATAATACTAATAGTAATGTGTGTGTTGATAAGGTTTAGTGTTGCTGTGCTGACTATTGTTATAAGTAGGTGGCCTGCTGTAATATTAGCTGTAAGTCGTACTCCAAGCGCTATAGGTCGTATTAGTAAGCTGATTGTTTCAATAATAACCATAAACGGGATTAGTGGGGTAGGAGAGCCTTCTGGTAGTATGTGGGCTAGCATGATTGAGGGTTTTTTTAATATTCCAGTAATGATTGTGGCTATTCATAGTGGGACTGCCATGGCTATATTTATTGATAGCTGAGCGGTTGTTGTAAAAGTATATGGTAGTAAGCCCAGCAGGTTTGAAAGTAAAATTATAATTAGTAGGCTAGTTAGGACCTTGCACCATTTTTGTCCATGTGGAGAGAGCTGATTAGTTATGTTAATTATGATTATTTTTAAAATTCAGGCGATTGAAGTAGTTATTCGGTTTCCCAGAAGTTTTGGTTTTTTATGAATTAAAAGGACTGGGATTAACATAGATAGTGAAGTTGTGGGGATTATTAGTAGTTCTGGGCTTGCAAACTGTTCGAATATGTTTATAGTCATTGTAGGGTGGTTGTCGGCTTAGGTGCGGGGTAGATCACCGGGCAGGTTGTTATTATAACAGTTTTAATTTTTTGTGTTATTAGGTATAATACTGTTCAGGTTCAAAGGTAGGTTATAAGAGTGTAAATTGTGTCAAGTTGTGGCATATCACTGAGGAAAGTGGTTTCTTCTTCAACTTAAAAGGTTAATGCTATACAAAGCTTCTCAGTGATTGTTCTGAGAGCAGTCATTGTTCGAAGTAGTATAGTGGGATTGATTCTACTGCAATGGGTATAAAGCTATGGTTTGCCCCGCAGATTTCTGAGCATTGTCCAAAGAACACCCCAACTCGTGATGTGGATAGTGGGAGTTGGTTTAGTCGTCCCGGTACTGCATCTACTTTTACTCCGAGTGAGGGGATTGTTCATGAGTGAAGGACGTCTTCTGCGGTTACTACAATGCGAGTTTGTAGGCCTGCTGGTATGACTATTCGGTGGTCTACCTCTAGTAGTCGTGGTGAGCCGTTTTGCAGGTCTTTTGTTTGGACTATGTAAGAGTCAAATGAGATTTGAGTTTCATCTGAATATTCATAGTTTCAGTATCATTGGTGTCCTGTTGCTTTAATAGTTAAGTGGGGGTTAAAAACTTCTTCTATTAAGTAGAGGGATCGGACTGATGGTAGGGCCGTGAGGATTAAGATTATAATTGGTGCAGCTGTTCAGGCTGCTTCTAACTGTTCTACTTCCTCTGCCGGGTCATTATGGGTAAGAGATGTTGTGGTTGCAGTTAGTGTAAATATCGTAATTACTATGGTTATTAGGCATGTGAGTAGTAGGACGTGGTCGTGTAGGAAGATTACTTCTTCTATGGTTGGCCCCATAGCTTCTTGTAGTGATAGTTGTCCTGCATGTGGCATTGAGGACCACAGAGGCTGTGATTTAGCCACGACAAGGCTATGTAATGTGTTTACTAGGTTCTCGGGAAAAAAGCATATATGCGGTTAACTTGAAATTAACAGATGGCAGACTAAACCTGTCTTTTCTCGGGTCAAGGCCATTCTATGTATGAGATAAGGTTTCGAATTGGGGCGTATGTATTGTTGAGTATAAATGTTGGTTCTGTGTGTGTGTGGTAAGGTGGTGGAGATCCAAAAAATCATTCTACGTGTGTTTTTTTTCCTAGTGGTATTTGGATTTCTCGTTTACATGTTAGGGCCTCTCACACAATAAATAGGGATATTAGTACAGCTACTATAGAGATTGTTGATCCGATTGAAGATAGTGTATTTCATAGGGTAAAAGCATCTGGGAAGTCTGAGTATCGTCGTGGTATGCCGGATAGGCCTAAGAAGTGTTGTGGAAAAAATGTTATATTTACTCCGATAAATATCACTCAGAACTGGGTTTTTGTTAGTGTTTGGTTTAAGGAGTAGCCTGTAAATAATGGAAATCAGTGGGTAAGTCCCCCCATAATAGCAAATACTGCTCCTATTGATAGGACGTAGTGGAAGTGTGCTACCACATAGTAGGTATCATGAAGTACAATATCTAGTGAGGAGTTTGCTAAGATGATTCCGGTTATTCCGCCCACGGTAAATAGAAAAATAAAGCCAAGTGCTCAGTAGATTGGGGTTTGTCATTTGATTTGACCACCGGCTAGAGTGGCTAGTCAGCCGAATACTTTGATTCCGGTTGGAATTGCGATAATTATTGTTGCCGCTGTAAAGTAGGCTCGGCTATCGATGTCTAAGCCCACAGTAAATATGTGGTGGGCTCACACAACAAAGCCAAGAATAGCAATAGATATTATTGCTCAAATTATACTTGTGTATCCAAATGTGTTTTTTTTACCCGTGTAGAACGTGATAATACTTGAGACAATGCCAAATCCCGGTAAGATAAGAATATAGACTTCTGGGTGACCAAAGAATCAGAACAGGTGTTGGAATAGTACCGGGTCCCCTCCTCCGCAGGGGTCAAAGAAAGAGGTGTTTAGATTTCGATCGGTTAATAGTATGGTGATTGCTGCTGCTAGTACGGGTAAAGCTAATAGTAGTATGATAGCGGTGATTAGTACAGATCAAACAAATAGGGGGATATTGAATATTGGTATGGATTTAGGTTTTATGTTAATGCATGTTGTAATAAAGTTGATAGCTCCGAGGATAGAAGAGGCGCCTGCTAGGTGTAAGGAGAAGATTGCTAGATCTACTGATGGGCCAGAGTGTACCAGGTTTCCCGACAGTGGTGGATAAACGGTTCACCCTGTGCCGGCCCCTGCCTCAACATATGAAGAGGATAGAAGAAGGAGCAACGCTGGTGGTAGGAGTCAGAAGCTTATGTTATTTATCCGAGGAAAAGCTATATCGGGGGCTCCAATCATTAATGGGATTAATCAGTTACCGAATCCGCCGATTATAATTGGTATAACTATAAAGAAGATTATGATAAATGCGTGGGCGGTGACTAGGACATTAAAAACCTGGTCGCTGCCTAACAGTGATCCGGGCTGGGTTAGCTCTATTCGTATAAGAATACTTAGGCAAGCCCCGATTAGGCCAGACCAAGCGCCGAATAGTAGGTATAGGGTTCCAATATCTTTGTGGTTTGTTGAGAAAAGTCAACGTGTGATAAACACAGGTAGTATGGCTGATTAAGGCGGTAATTTGTAAAATTATAAATAGGATATCCCTTGCTACCAAACCCTGAGGTGTAATAGACATGTCAGACTGCAAATCTGGAGTTGGCAGCTGCCCGGGGTTTCTCCGTTTTTTCCCCCCTACCAAAAACGGAGAAGCTAGGTTAAAGTCCGCCGGTTTGGACAGCTATTTGTTAATTAGTTTTATGTGGGATCGAGGCCCACTGATCTAGGGAGCCTTAGTTTAATTAAAATATCTGTGTTGCAATCAGGAGATGTGATGTTTTTGCAGGCTTTAGTCAGAAACTAAAGTGGCCTTTTTTGGGGGCTTTGAAGGCTCCTAGTTTAGTATAACTTAAGTTTCTATATACTTGGTGAGAGCGGTAGGATCAGGGTTGATATTATTGCCAGGGTTGAGGTTACTATGTGGTGTTTTTTGTTTAGTGTTCGTCATTTTAGTAGTATTAGTGTGGTGTGTGGTGGTAGGGTTATTGATGATAAGTACACTAGTCGTATGTATACGTATAGACTTAGTAAGGATATTATGGCTATTGTAGTAGCTTCTATGGTTATGTTAAGGGAAACTATGTTGTTCAGGATTAGTCATTTGGGTATGAAACCCGAGAGGGGTGGTAGTCCCCCTAGGGATAGAATAGTTGTAGACAGGATTATAATAATATATGGTGAGCTGGTTCATATGGTTCCAATATCTTTAACTGTTGTTGAGGTTGTGATGTTAATTATTAAGAATACTGGGATTGTGGTTATGGCGTAGATTGTGAAGGTTAGTATTGAGATATTTGGTGTTATTGTTACGGTTGCTATAATTCAACCTGTGTGGGCGATTGAAGAAAAGGCTATTAGTTTTCGTAATTGGGTTTGGTTTAGGCTTCCAAGGCCGCCTATTGTGATGGATAGAGTTGCTGATACAAGTGTTAGTGTGATGTTAGTTTTGTTGTGGGTTATTAATAGGATTATTAGTGGGGCAATTTTTTGTCAGGTTAAGAGGGTTAGGGTTGTTATGGTTGTTGACCCTTGTGATACATCTGGGAGTCAGAAGTGAAAGGGTGCTGCTGCTATTTTTATTATTAGGGCTAATGTGATAATGGTTGTTGCTGTTGGTTCTGTTGTGAGGTGAATGTCTCAGTTTGAGGTGTTTATGGCATTTATTGTGGCTGCGAATAAAATAGCTGTTGAAGCTATGGTTTGGGTTAGATAATATTTTGTTGCTGCTTCGGTTGCTCGTGGGTGGTTTGGTTTTGAGATAATGGGGGTTATTGATAGGGTATTAATTTCTAGGCATGTTCAGGCTATAAGTCAGTGTGTTGTTGATGAGATTATAGTGGTGCTTAGGATAATACTTATAGTAATAATTAGTCAGGATATTGGGTTAATTAGTAGGGGCCGTGTGGCATTTTCGGGGTATGGGCCCGATAGCTTGATTAGCTGACCCTACTTTAGAAAGTAGTATATTGGTAGTATGGAAAGTTTTGGGCTTTCTGGTTTGAGTTCGAGTCTTAACTTTCTAGAGTATTAAGGAGATGATTTGAACACCTGTATCGAGGTTTTAAGCCTTTTGCATGGCCTAGCTTTGCTACCTTAATTATATAAAAATTCGGGAGATTTTTAAAAGTGTCCCGTAAATGACTATTTTTGTGGCGGGGGTATTTTGGCATTTGAAATTAATTTCTGAGAAAATAAGTAAAATTACGGGTTCTAAAAATTGTGTTTGCTATTTTTATAGTAATTATTTTTACGGGCGTGAAATTCGGAGGGGGAGGATGAGTGTGGGGGCAGTTCTATGAAATTTTGGGAGTGGTTGAATATTATATTTTTGTCGCATGTTTTTTTGTAAATTTTTTAAAAATCAGGTGCTGAGAGGGTGTTTACTGCGGTAAATTTATAATAATGGAAAAGTGAAGATTTGTGGTCGGAAAAAAAGTATGTCTAACAAGCATAAAGAATATATCCGCGTATAGGGAATGTGCTAGGCCAAGAATATAGCTCCACCCGGACTAGATGGTCTACCCCGGTGAGGGGAACGGTAACGAGCATATATGGGTGTCAGGTGAAAGGTAGAGATAAAAAGGACAACCAGGGGTGGAGCGAGCATACGTGATAAGAACATGAGGGTGAATGTACCAATATAAAGGGTGCGACCAAATGCCTCTTAAAGAGCAAGTAGGGCGGGGTGGTTCCGGACCATTGAGATGATCTTGAGAGTGTAACCAGCGGCCTTGGAAAGAACACTAAGGGAGGAGTTACAGTATATGGACGTGAGAAGCGGGACTGTATGCTTTCAGTGGAAGGATAGAGGGTTTCACGGGCTGGGTTACATCATGGGACACCATTCGGAACAGGATAGTCATGGTTACTAATAAGGGATAGCCGAAGATAACATGGAACGTTTGGGTAATGCGGAGGTAAATTTCATGTATTCATACCACTTTTTTATACAAATAATTATAGTATAATTCCCGTTTATTAGGCGTGAGGCAAATCATTAATGTATAATTATACATAGTGAAATAAAGACTATAAGCTAAGAGATACATTATAGTCGGAATTGGGATTAAACATGCGGGGGGGGTAGGGGGGGGGCCTAGGAGGATTGTTTATTTTTTGGCAAAGAGTAGTTTAAGTAAAATGCTGGCTTTGGGGGCGGGAGAGTACTGTCTCCGTGTCTACTTCATCAGTGTAGTCCCTGCTCGGGCACGCCTCCATTGTGGTGGTGTGCCGCAGAATGCCATGCTGGTTGAGGTGTTAAGCAGGCATATAGCTAGGGTGAGGGGAAGATATTGTTTTCATAAGAGGTGTATGAGTTGGTCATATCGGAATCGTGGGTATGAAGCTCGGATCCAGATAAATAGGATTGTTAGTATTATTGTCTTTGTTATAAGGTTGATGGTGAATAGTTGGGGGTTTATTGTTCCTGGGTTTAGGAATATTATGGATGATAGTGTATTTATTAGTAGGATGTTGGTGTATTCTGCTAAGAATAGTAGTGCGAATGGTCCTGCTGAGAATTCAACATTGAATCCGGAAACTAGTTCTGATTCACCCTCTGTTAAGTCAAAAGGGGATCGGTTTGTTTCAGCTAGTGTGGATGTGAATCATATTATGGCTAGTGGTCATGATGGGAGTAATAACCACATGTGTTCTTGGGTTTCTATGAAGAGTATAAGTGAGTATCCGCCGGATATGATGGCTATTGAAATAATAATTAGTCCAAGGGTGACTTCGTATGAAATAATTTGTGCCACGGCTCGTATTGCCCCTATAAGGGGATATTTTGAGTTAGAAGATCAGCCGGACCATAAGATGGTATAAGTAAATATACCAGATATGGCTATAATAAATAGTAGTCCAAGGTTTATGTTGGTAAGTGGGTGTGGTATTGGTATAGGTGCTCAGGATGTTAGTGCTAGGGTTAGTGCTATGATGGGGGATAGTGTGAATAGGATGGGCGAAGATATAGTGGGTTTGGTTGCTTCTTTTGTAATTAGTTTTAGGCCATCTGCGATTGGTTGTAGTAGGCCAGTAGGGCCTACTAGGTTGGGCCCTTTGCGGTGTTGTATATATCCTAGGAGTTTTCGTTCTAGTAGGGTGAGAAATGCTACGGCAATAAGAATTGATAGGATGTAAAGTAGAGAATTTGCGATGTTTAGTAGGAGCATGTAATTATTAAGGGTGTTCTTAATTAACCTTTTCTTGGTTTAGCATGTTAATGTGTTGATGTGAGTGGGTAATCTTTGTTAAAGCGTGCTTGTAGTATTGGCTTTGCTCTATCTGTCCTTTCGTACCGGATAGGGCGTAGTCATAGATAGAAACCGACCTGGATTGCTCCGGTCTGAACTCAGATCACGTAGGACTATTAATCGTTGAACAAACGAACCTTTAATAGCGGCTGCACCATTAGGGTGTCCTGATCCAACATCGAGGTCGTAAACCTTCTTTTTGATATGGGCTCTTGAAGAAGATTGCGCTGTTATCCCTGGAGTAACTTGGTTCAATTGTCAGCTGTACTGGGTCATTTGTTGGCTTGTTGGCCTTTCAGCTTAGTATGAGGTATAGTCATTATATTGGAAGTTCTTTTTTTTTCCAAGGCCGCCCCAACCAAAAGTAGCTATTATTTGATTTAATAGTTTAGTTTAAGCTTCACAGGGTCTTCTGGTCTTATGGTATTATACTAGCTTTTTTACTAGGAGATCAGTTTAATTGATTTATTATAAGAGACAGTTAGACCCTCATTTTGCCTTTCATACAGGTCTATAATTAGTAGACAAGTGATTATGCTACCTTTGCACGGTTAGGGTACCGCGGCCGTTTAATTATTCACCGGGCAGGCGTTGCCTTTAATATTTGTTTTGCTAAAGGTTATGTTTTTGTTAAACAGTTGGGGTCTTTGTTTGCCGAGTTCCTTTTATAATAGTTAATCTTTCTTTATGGTGCGCCTGTGTTGGGTTCACAGTTTATTTTAGATGTGTAGTGGTTAGTTTTTACCTATTGTGGTCTGTTAATTGCTAGTGGTTTATCCGGACCTAGTGGATTGGTGCACATAGAGAAGTTATCTTATTATTAGTTCTAGCATAATAATACCCATTGTTATGGATCTACCTTTAGTTGTTTTGGAGTTCTTATTTAATGTTTGAGTTTTTGTTTTAATTCTTTAACGATATTTTGTTAGTTGGCTGCTTTAAGGTCTACTGGGTAATATGTGGTTTATTTTTCTCTCAAATTCAGGTTGTATCCTGTTTCAATAGAGCTGTACCCCTATTGATTTACCCCAATAAAATAAAGGGTTATTGTTTGGTTTATGGGGTTGAACTTAAATTCTTTTTTAGGTAGCCAGCTATCTCCAGATTCGATAGGCGTTTCACCTCTACTTTTAAGTCTTCCCACTCTTTTGCTACAGAGAAGGGTGTGCCCATAAGGCTGCTTTAAAGTAGCTCATCTGGTTTCGGGGTGGAGGCTATGATTCTTCTTGTCTTGTGTTTCTTGCTAGACCATGATGCAAAAGGTACAAGAGTTAGTCTTTGCTGTTTATTGCTTAAATAGTTTCCCTTGCGGTACTAGTAGGTATAATTTTACTGTTCGATCACATCTACTTAGTTAGTCAAATGTTTTGTTTTGTGGGTTATGCATGTTTGTATGTTTTTTAGTCAGCTCAAAAAGATTAGTAAAATGTCGTTCGAGTGTAAGTCGAATGCTTTGTGTAAGCTACTTTTTGTTTCTAAGCGCACTTTCCAGTACGCTTACCATGTTACGACTTGCCCTGTTTAAGTATTAGTTTTTGTTTATATATGTTTTGTAGTTGGTTGACAGGGATGACGGGCGGTGTGTACGCGCCTCATTGCGTTGATTTCTGCGGGGTTAGTTGTTCCCGGCATACTTCTAAATCCTCCTTCAGTTTCTTTTTCATGGGTTAATCCGTGTTTTCTAGTTTAGAAAATGTAGCCCATCTTGGTCCTCTCCATAAGTTACACCTCGACCTGTCGTGTTAGTGCGTTACTATTTAGCTCACTTTGTTTCTTTCATAAGGTGGGCTGGCGACGGCGGTATATAGACTGTTTGGCCAGGGTAGGTTGGGTTAAGCGTGGGGTATCAGTTATTAGACAGGCTCCTCTAGGCTGTTTTGAGGCACCGTCAAGTCTTTTAAATTTTAAGTTTTTACTCGTAGTTATTTGGCGAACAATTGGTAGTTTGATTGTTGTGTTACGGCTAGGCATAGTAAGGTATCTAATCTTAGTTTGTATCCTAACTTTCACGAGTTGAAGTTGTTTGTTGTTAGGGTGTGGTTAGTGTGGCCTATGACTTTTTACGGCCCGGTTTGGCTTCGTTCCTAATGTTTTAACTTATTTTTAGTCGTGCTTTACGCCGTTAATATTATTTTGGGTCTGTCGTGTAACCGCGGTCGCTGGCACGGGTATTTACCGGCCCTGACGTCCCCTTGCTAGGTCAAGCTTACGCTTATAGCCTAATATTATCTACTGCTGCTGGCCCGTGGGGGTGTGGCTTAGGTTATGCTTGGCGTTTTGGGTTGTTGCCTGATGCCGGCTCCAGTTGTTGTGTTGGTGGGCTATTTCACTGTAATGGTGAGGCTTGCATGTATAATTAGGGGGTAAAAGTAATAAGGGGTTTAAGACCAAGACCTTGTGTAATCAGGTATAACCATCTTAGCATTTTCAGTGCTATGCTTTAAGTAAGCTATGATAAC